CAGGTAGCCATGTATGTAGAGGTATAATCGGTGATTTGACAGCAAAAGCAATTAGAAATACAAGATAAAATATTATTTCCAATGCTATAGGATATGGTTGATTAGCTAATGTTTCAAAATTTAATGTCGGTTCATTGGAACCATATAAACCGCTACCCAGAACGCCCATTAAGAGAAAAATGGAACCTCCTGCAGTGTACAAAATAAACTTTGTAGCTGAGTACAGACGTTTCTTTCCTCCCCACATAGCTAGGAGTAAATAAACAGGAATTAATTCTAACTCCCACATGATGAAAAAAAGTAAGAGATCTCGAGCAGAAAATGATCCTATTTGACCACTGTACATTGCTAACATTAAAAAATAGAATAATCGGGAATCCCGAGTAACTGGCCAACCCGCTAAAGTGGCTAAAGTGGTGATAAATCCTGTCAGTAAAATAGGTCCGATAGAAAGTCCATCTATTCCGAATCTCCAATAACAATAAAAAAAATCGATCCATTTATAATCCTCCGCAAATTGGATTAATGGATCGTCCAGTTGAAAATGATAACAAAATGCATAGGTGGTTAGAAGGAGTTCTAAAATACATATACATATTGTATACCACCTCAAAATCTTATTTCCTCTATGGGGAAGAAAGAAAATTAAGGAACCCGCCAATATTGGAAAAACAACAATTATTGTTAACCAAGGAAAATCATTCGTGGTAAAAACAAGATACACTTGGACAAAAAAGAAAAAAAAAACCCGTACTCAATAAATTTTAATAGATTTTTTTTATTTGAGTACGGGTTTTTGTCGGTAAAAAAAATCAACTGGATTCCCGTGGAGTTTTATGGAACATATCAATAAGCTAGACCCATGCTGCGAGTTGTTTCATGCCATAAATAAACTCGAACACTCAAGAAATCGGTTGGACAGGCAGATTCGCATCTCTTACAACCTACACAGTCTTCTGTTCTGGGAGCAGAAGCTATTTGTTTCGCTTTACATCCCTCCCAAGGTATCATTTCTAATACATCTGTGGGGCAGGCTCGGACACATTGAGTACACCCTATACATGTATCATAAATCTTTACTGAGTGTGACATTGGATCTATTAATTTTTAAACGCCATAAATTTTCGATCTAGTAAACTTGTAAAATGAATCATATATTTAGACACCAGATGAATCAATGATTTACCAGAATTTTGCTAATTAATCTACTTCTGGATCGGCTCATGAGAGAGGATAGAGGGGCCAAGATACTTTGATTTATTACATTAGGTTTTCGCAAGCATGCCCATCATCATAGATTACGCATCATACCTACTAAATTGGAATTTATTAATATTTGTAATTTATATAGAAAAATAGTAAAAATCTTCATTTGAGGGATATTTATCTTTCTATGATTAATCTTATTTATTCAACAAATTCGATTGGTTGATACGAGTAGAATTTCTGTTACGATAAATTGATGAAACAATTGCTGGCCCAATCGCTGCTTCAGCCGCTGCAATAGCTATAACAAAAATTGAAAAAATGTCTCCTCTTAATTGGCGACTATCAAAAAAATCGCAAAATGTTACGAAATTGATATTCACTGCATTCAGTATAAGTTCAAGACACATAAGGGCTCTAACCATATTTCGACTCGTGATCAATCCATATATACCTATAGAAAAAAAATAGGCACTCAAAATAAGTACATGTTCGAGCATCATTGATCAACTCCTTATCAATGTCGATGCATTTCAAGATGAACAAGAATTCAACCGATTCTATTAACTAGAATATAAACAGTACGCAACTAACAAGTGTGGAACAAAGAAATAAACTAAATAGAGTTTATTGTTATAATATATTGACAAAAAAATTTCTATTTTGATAGAATTGAAACACGCACCAACGTTTTATTTTGATTACTATGCTAGTTCTAACGATTTATTACTGACGAGCCATAGCAATTGCACCTATCAAAGCAACTAAAAGAATTATGGAAATGAGTTCAAATGGAAGGAAAAAATCTGTTGACAAATGAATCCCAATTTGTTGACTATTACTTAAAAAATCTTGTTCTATAATCTGGTTTGATCTTGTAGTCCAAATAATACCGTACCATGACGTATCTGTAATAATAGTAATTAATGAAGCAAAAATACTTGCACAAACCATCGCAGTAACCCCATCCCCAACGGTCCAAAGAGTAAAATCGTTGTAAGATGCTGAACCATTCATAAACATCACAGCAAATATGATTAAAACATTTATAGCTCCCACGTAAATAAGGAGCTGTGCGGCAGCTATAAAATGGGAGTTTGATGAAATATATAATAAAGATATACAAACAAGAACCAATCCCAATGAAAAGGCAGAATAAATTGTATTAGTAAGTAATACCACGCCTAAACCTCCTAATATAAGAACCAATCCTAGAAAGACTAAAATAAAATCATGTATTGGTCCAGGTAAATCCATTTTATGTAAAATAAGAAATAAATAAAAAATCTTTCATGATCTTATTGACCTGACCAGGAAATGGACCCTATTTTTTTATAATATGTTTTTATGAATTTAATTCTAAATGCTAAGAAATTCTAATGAGTGTGGATTGATGTGTATCCACTAATTGAATCAATCTCGTTTTTTATCAGAATAATAAATTATAAATGGGAGTTTGAACAAGCTATATATGTTAAAAAAATTACTGATAGATGATATATCACTCGATTTTAACTCCAAATGACGCCTCGATTCTCATCAACTAATTAATAGTTGGGATTTCTATTGTAGTTATTGACCAAGGAAAAATAAAACTAAAATTTTTAAATCATGGGGTTGACGCATTTTTTCTTTGAGGCGAATTCAAAATTGTTCTAATTGTGTAATCGTCAATTACTGGCATTGGTAAACGACCCAAAGCTATTTGATTATAATTCAATTCGTGACGATCATAAGTAGAAAGTTCATATTCTTCAGTCATTGATAAACAATTTGTTGGACAATACTCAACGCAATTACCACAAAAAATACAGATTCCGAAATCAATACTATAATTAAGCAATCGTTTCTTTCTAATATTCGTTTCCAATTTCCAATCCACAACAGGTAAATCTATAGGACATACACGAACACATACTTCACAAGCAATGCATTTATCAAATTCAAAGTGGATTCGACCGCGGAAACGTTCCGATGTGATTAATTTTTCATAAGGATATTGAATAGTTACAGGTAAACGATTTGCGTGCGATAAGGTAATCATAAAACTTTGACCAATGTACCTTGCAGCTCGGACTGTTTGTTGACCATAATTCATGAACCCGGTTACCATAGGGAACATATCGTGAATATCTAGAATTTTTTTTTCTCTTGTTTGAGACAGGTCGTGAATATAAAATAGTGTATTTACAGTGCAAGGAGTTGGGAAGAAGTTGTTAATAATAGATTACCTAGAGAAATAGGTAAAAGAAATTTCCATCCAAGGTTTAATAATTGGTCCATTCTTAACCTAGGTAAAGTCCATCTTGTTGTGATAGGAATAAACAAGAACAAATATGTTTTAGCTAATGTAATAAAGAGAAAAATTGTCGTTCCAAAGACGCCACCTACTTTATTTATTTCAAATAGTTCAGGAATAAACATGTACGGAATAGAGAGATTCCACCCACCCAAGTAAAGAACTGTTACAAACAATGAAGAAACTAGTAGATTTAGATAAGAAGCAACATAAAATAAACCAAATTTTATACCTGAATATTCAGTTTGATAACCCGCTACTAATTCTTCCTCTGCTTCTGGTAAGTCAAAGGGTAATCTCTCACATTCTGCTAGGGAGGAAATTATAAAAACGATAAACCCGATAGGTTGACGCCACAAATTCCATCCCCAAAACCCATATTTTGCTTGTGCCTCAACTATATCAACTGTACTTGAACTGTTAGATAATTATAGTCGGTGATAACATCACTGTTCCCATCGCTATTACAGAACCGTACATGAAATTTTCACTTCATACGGCTCCCCCAGGACCACAAAGAAATCTAAGGACCGGATCGGCATTCTTTATGGCGATATGTACTAGATCGAGTAAAAATCTATTGAGAGGTCCCGAATTAGACCAATGGAATTCTGTCTGCTATAATAAAACAATAAAAGTACTTCTGAATTGATCTCATCCTTTAACAATTTATAATGTTTTTTTGAGTAATAACTTAAACCTTCAATAAAATACTCCTTCTATAAATATTCATAGATATTTGAACCCAGCGTTTTCAATTACGAAAAAGAATTAGATATTACATTAGTTCATAAATAATGCCAAGAATTTGCTTTCTATATAATTGATCTTTCTCTCTCTTTTTTTATTCATTTTTTTATTGTAATTGCAGTCTTTCTACTTTTTTCGTTCCTATTCTTGTTTCTAAAAAGTGGATTCAAAAAAAGTAAAGGATTATTTCGTTCTTGATAGTAATTTCTTTAATCAGTGGATAGGAGCATACTCTGGATCGGAATCATGGGGAGTACTACCTGATAATTTCTACTAACGTAAAGCCCCAATTAGTCTTCCTTTTATGCGGAAACGGCCTTTACATAATCTCTATTACTAATCCCTTGTGTAATTTGGTGTTTCTAACCATCCACTCATTTTTGCCCAATCGTCTGTTAGGGTAGTCGGGTAATATAGCCAAACGCTAATGAAAACCCCATACAGTTGATCTTGTGAACCCGCTTCAAGCCATGATGCTCAACCAACCAATCTTGGGGTAAACAGTCTCTACTGCTTATATTTACTTTTGCTTAATCCTGGTACATAGGAAATGAGGCTCGACTTCTTACTGCGAACTTATAAGCTGTTTTTTTTCACTCATAGAACTATCTGATTTAGTTCATCAACACTAACGATGAACAAAAAACTGAGACTATCTATTCAACGCTTTCCGCGAAAGAACGGAAATAATAAAAAGTTTATGTCTCAACGAATCACACGTAGAGATATTGATAACACACATAGAGTTAATGGTATTTCATAACTAATGGATTGAGCAGCTGCTCGTAAACCACCTAAAAAGGAATATTTATTATTTGATCCATATCCTGATATAAGAAGTCCAATAGGAGCAATACTTGAAATAGCGATCCATAAAAAAACCCCGATATTGAGATCAGCTAGGATAAGATGATAACCAAAAGGAATTACTGAATAACTTAGTAAAATTGATATGACCGCTACTGATGGTCCGATACTGAATAAACCACTATCTCCTCTAGATGGAATAATATTTTCTTTAACAAGTAGTTTTGTCCCATCTGCTAGAGCTTGGAGAATTCCTAAAGGGCCGGCATATTCAGGTCCAATACGTTGTTGTATCCCTGCGGATATTTCTCTTTCTAACCACACAATTACTAGTACACCTATTGTGATTCCCAATACAAGAGTCAAAATAGGGATAAGCATCCATATGATCCCATAGACCTCCTTTAAAGACTCCAATCTGTAAAAAGAATTGATATCTTGGATTTCTGTTCTATCAATTATCATTTCAACGGTCAACTTCTCCCATAATGATATCTATACTACCTAGTATCGTCATAATATCAGCCAATTTCATTCTTTTAACTAACTGAGGAAGAATTTGCAAATTCATAAAACCTGGCGGTCGGATTTTCCATCGCCAAGGAAAAACACTTTGATCTCCTATCAAAAAAATGCCCAACTCTCCCTTTGGTGCTTCGATTCTCGCATAAAGTTCTTGTTTCGACAATTCAAAAGTGGGCGAAGGCTTTTTACTAATGAATCGATATTCAAAATCATTCCATTTTGGATCCCTTACTATATCAAAGCATCGGTTTTCTAAATTCTCATAGGGCCCTCCTGGAATTCCTTCCAGAGCCTGTTGAATAATTTTTATAGATTCCGTCATTTCGCTGATTCGTACTAAATAACGAGCTAACGAATCTCCTTCTTTTTGCCATTTGATTTCCCAATTAAATTCGTCATAACACTCATAATGATCAACTTTACGAAGATCCCACTTTATTCCGGAAGCTCGTAGCATTGGTCCTGATAAACCCCAATTTATTGCTTCCTCTTCGCTAATAATCCCTACTCCCTCAACTCGGTCTAAAAAAATAGGATTTCGTGTAATAAGGTTTTGATATTCAGCCACCCCTGTTAAAAAATAATCACAGAAATCTAAACATTTATCTATCCAGCCATGGGGTAGATCAACAGCGACTCCTCCGATACGAAAATAATTATGCATCATTCTCATACCAGTGGCAGCTTCGAATAGATCATATACTAATTCTCTTTCTTTGAAAATATAGAAGAAAGGGGTTTGTGCCCCAATATCGGCCATAAAAGGGCCGAGCCATAACAAATGAGAAGCTATACGACTCAACTCCAACATAATTACTCTGATATAGCTGGCTCTTTTCGGTATTTGAATATTTCCTAACTGCTCTGGTGCGTTTACGGTTATCGCTTCTGTGAACATAGTAGCTAAATAATCCCACCTTGTTACATAAGGCAAATATTGTATAATTGTTCGGTTTTCTGCAATTTTTTCCATTCCTCTGTGTAAATAACCCAATATTGGTTCACAGTCAATAACATCTTCACCATCTAGAGTAATGATGAGTCGAAGAACACCATGCATTGATGGGTGCTGAGGACCCATATTTACTATCATGAGGTTTTTTTTTGTAGCTGGTACATTCATAGGTTTTTCCCCGATTGATTCTTCCATGAATTGCCGAAAATAATCAAAATTCAAGAATCTAACAAATCAAATAATTAAAGTTCTTTAAAATTTTAATTAGTGAGTTTTTGGCTCGCGAATCTCCAACCGACCAATTAATTCTTTATAACGTACTCTATTTTTCTTTGACAAATAAGCTAGTAATCGTTGACGTTTTCCCAGAATTTTACGTAAACCTCTCTGAGATAAATAGTCTTTTCTGTGCAATTCCAAATGTGAAGTAAGTCGTCGTATCTTATTAGTGAAACTTAATACTTGAAATTCAACAGACCCCGGGTTTTCTTCTTTTTTTTCTTGGAAAAAAACTGAAATGAATGAATTTTTTACCATAAAACGTAAATTGCTCCCCCTTTTTCTTTTCTTGTTTAAAGATATTTTTTTTTTATTTTACTGATCAGAAATAATAAATAAGAATAATGCTAACCATTTGAATCGGGTATACTAAATTTAATTATCTACTCTTAATTTTCTCAAAAAAATGAGTCACTGATGAATCCAATTTCTATACTAATCCAATTTCAAATTGGATTAGTATAGAAAAGTTAGAGTTCAAAAAAAAATTCCGTTGATTTATTTATTTATAGATCGAATTATCATGGAATGTAAGATACTACATGTATGTATTAGTTTGCTTTGAAATATTAGATATGTTACCTGATATCTGATATCTAGCAAAAATTTATCGCCGTCTATTTTAAAATTGTGGATATTGTGGATACATATGTAGCCTTAACACACTGAAACTACTGCTATTAGTCGTATCAAACCAATAGCGATTCATACAAGCTAAATCTTCTAATCGATAAGTGGGCCACAGAAAGAACTTTAATTTTATTAATTTATTTTTCTCTATATCAAGATTTGGGCTTGTATCCAAAAATTTAACACAGTTTTTTACGTTCTTCCCATCCCAAAGTATGGGATTTCGATCCGCACCCTTCTCTTTTCGTGAATTCAATGAAATTACAATTCTAAATTCTCTCCGACGTCTAGGTGATAAAATATTTTCGGGAACGAGCAAAGCATAATAGTTTTTGTCTCTATTTCCGGTTATTTTTTGATGTCTTGTAAGGGATTTAAAAAAATTCTTTTTATCACCATATCTTTGATTAATGCGATCTTTACTCTTATGAACCAATGAAATACTTATGCTTTGATATCTAATAAATTTTCCATTAGTTTTGACAGACAGACGAACCGGTTCGATGCTAACCCCCCACCCTTTCACCAATTCTGGAATATGGACATCCTTGTGACTCAGCATTATATTGAAAATCATTTCGCCTCGTTGCAGAGAGGATATAAAAACTTTTCGAGGGCTTCTCAGTCTAAGCAGAAGACAATATACCTTGATATTATTGATTAGTTGTCGATTAAAAAAATAATCACTTCTAAATAGAATAAGCAAATTATTTTTTAGGAAAAAATAGAATTCTGTTTCTGTAGCGCTTGTGTTTTGCTTTTTCTTTGTATGGTTTTTTATGACTGATGCCGTATAATCTTCTTCAAGATATTTTTTTTCAGTGATGTTTTTATTTGTACTAATCGGTGCATTTCCCTGAAAAAAAAAAAAAAGTAATTTTATGGGTATGACCCAGGGTTTTATTTTATATGAATTATAAAGTAACATAACTTCTGGGAAGAACCAAAGTTCAAAATCGGATATGGCCTTGTTTTGTATTTCTTTATTCATTCCCATCCAAGCAAATTGTTTTTTATTGAAGGGGTTGATGTCTTCATGAATTGGGAGATAAAAAGGATATTTCTTATCCATTTTATCAACTTTTTGATCGTGACTAGTCTGTTTATTAATGGTGCTATGGATCCAAGCCTCACTATTGAGCTTCTTTCTAACACTAAAATGGATAATTTTCCAATCCGCATATTTTCTATCCGGATTTTTAGCCATAATAGCATCTTTTCCTAGATAATTCTTGATAAGTATAATTGCCAGCCCATCAAATAATTTTTGTTTATCTATGTTGTAATTATAAGAAATCTCTTCGGTATTGTTTACTTGTAATGATGATACATAACTATATGAGTTCCTCTTAGCTTCATAATTAATAGATTTAGATGATAAGAGATCATATTCAGAGTGTCTTTTAAAATTTTCTTTTGTATTTGGTAATAGAGAATAAGTTTCTTTTTCATATGAATACCATTTGTTTAACTCTTTTTGGGGGGCTTTATTAACTGTATTTTGCCATTTTTGTGCTACTAATTTAGACCATTGAATTTTAGATAAATTATATTGATAATGAACCCGGAACCAATTTTTCCATGGATTCAGTCTAGAATTATGAAGTTTTTTATTTTTTAATTCGGAACGAAATATTTCTTGTGTTCTAAAATATCCCGTTAGTTCGTTTTTCTTAAAAACGGGTGTTCCGTGATATTGAAGAACAGATCTTAAGTTAATAACGTGGGTTTTTGATAATTTGTAAAATACATATGCTTGTGACAAAGAAGGTAAGTTCTTTGAATATTTATTAATATTACTAATATTAGAAAGTGACTTTATAAAGTGAATTTGTTTTTTTTTTTTTTTCTCAATTCTTTCGGAATTTGCTTTAATATTAATATTGTAAATGTATTTTTTAACTTTTTTTGTTGTTGATTCAAGAAAAACTTGTGTGTCGATCCGAAGAATATTAATCATACCTAATAAGTATATCCTTTGAAAGAAAAATTGTATAAAAAAATGTGATTTACGGATTAATCTAATTTTTCTTCTTTTTAACACCTGAAAAAAATATATATAAAATTCTAATCTGTTAGCATCATTACTTTTTTTGTTCGAACTAATATTTTTTTCTGAAGTTAGATTTTTGTTTTTCTTGGCTTTTATAAGTTTGTTTATTTGAGTTATGATTAGGCTTGTTCTATCAGTCAGCTCTTTTGTTTTTTTTTCTGGCAGTGAATAACTTCTCCAATCAATAGATTTCATTTTACTGGATGGTTTATAAATAATACTATTACTGATTATAAAATCTTTTTCTTTTTCTTTTTTAGTTTCACGCAACTCATATACTTCTCCTAATCCAAATAATAGCTTTGGGTTTATTTTTTCTAATTCTTTTATTATTTTTTTTATAAGGAGAATGCTGTTTTGAATTGTTGTTGAGACTCTTAGAGAGAAATTTGTTCGTTCGTTTAATCTTCTTAGAATTGGAAAACAATTTGTCTTCCTTTTTATAAGCATTTTTCCAAGTTCTTTAAAAATAGGTGCAAAAAAGGAGGATCGTTTT